GAAGTGGACTTTAGAAGTACTACTAATTGAGTTGAGGAATCAAACTGTATCAATTGTTTTATAGATCGTTCTGCAACGCGTTTTGAACTATTTAAAATCAAAATATCTTAATTTCCAATTCCATTGGAGTCCAATGGAGTAATGTATGATAGGAATCATACTCTTTCAATCAAAGAACTATTTCAATGATTCCCATGTTTGTATTTCGAAAGGAAAGGGATCCAGATGATTGGAAATTTTTTCCAATCTAATTCTTCTGAAATTTTCTATTTCAATTAAGGGGCTCTTACTATCCTTATAGATTAGATGGATACTGAGGAAGACCGGACCTTTTTTTGATCCCTCTTTACTCTTCAAAGAAGAAGTCGTTTTGTTAAGTGTATACGCACTTTCTATGAGAAATGATATAGACATAGTGGTTGTCTAACGAGAGGCTATGCAATAATAAGATCTTGCCTCGGGCGAGGCACATATTGCGCATTTACCGCTGGGTTTCTAATTTTAGAAAGGAAATTTTTTCTTTATCGACCTATTTCATATCATGGTTCGGACGTTAAAAATCGGTGAGGTTTACTCTTCCTTTTCGAAATCCGAAGAAGTGCCCGTGGGCCTCCTGTCAATAGTTTGTCAATAGTTAAATCAATTATTTCTTCGGAATACTAAAAAAAAGATTACTACGCGATTTTAGTAATCTATATGCCCATATCGTTTTTCAATCATTGATTCTTTCCATAAATACCGATATTCAGATTGGAAATCATAAAAAATCTAGTAATTCGAATCATAATTAGAATCATAAGATAAGAGTTAAGACGATTATTTCAGATTGATCGGAACAAGTAGATGTAGCAAATAAATAGAATTGGGTGCTATGTCAATTCCATACAATATAGGGAATTTATATACACATATATGAAGAGAATATTGTAGATTGATCCATATAAAATGAAGCCTCTATCTTTATTCTAGAGTAGAACTTTATAGACTAAGAGATAGATAGTATGGTAAGAAAGAAATAGATGAATCTTTCTTTCTTACCATACTATCGAATTCATAAAATACTGCCGATTATAGTCCGCTCATTTCATTTAAGACGCGAAATTGGAATCCTTTTCATTTCATTTTACTTCGTCCATTTTTGATAAGAACTCAGAAGGAAAGTTTCATTCAAATGAATTTGAAAATTTAATTGAATTAATCATTTTGACTGACTGTTTTTACGTAAATGATAAGTAGAAAAGCGGTAGGAACTAGAATGAATAGTGCAGTCGCAATAAATGCAAGAATATTGACTTCCATAATCTCATCGGTTTTTTTACTTCGCAATAACTCGGGATTTAATCCCATAGAGATGATAAATCTTTCGCCTGTAAATTCAATGAATGAATTACCTCTCGACGATCTTGAATCCGATCAATATCATGAATAACAATATCTGAGCTATCAAATAAATTCGTCGTCGAGACTTGAATAGTATAACATAGGAAGTTCTTTTATCCATACCGAATCCAAATTTGGATTCCTGACCCAATCAATCCAAAATTCCTTTATTTATCATTTGTTTCCCTTCTTTTTTCTATAACCTACCTTACGTCTTCCTTGTACAATCATCTGATGAAGTATTATCAGATTGCCCTTCCACTTCGATTAGTCACATAGTTACAAACCCAAACAAACAAGAAAAGCGAAATGGAAAAAAAAAAAGAGTGAAGTTCTAAACTCCTTGTGATTTTTTGGAAGACGAAGACAAAGAAGTTTGATAAAGATGAGGCCGGTATAAAAGATCTAATATCACTATTTTAGGGTTTGTTATTTCTTCGATGGGACCCTAAAAAAAAAAAAATGGAAAAATAGGAAAGAAAAAAAGCCCCTTTGTTTTGGAAATTTCATTCTGCCCCCTGACATCCTTTCATAGAAAGGTAGAAATTAATTGATGTATTTATTGGATCCGTCGGGACTGACGGGGCTCGAACCCGCAGCTTCCGCCTTGACAGGGCGGTGCTCTGACCAATTGAACTACAATCCCAGGGAAATAAGGGATCTAGCAGAAAATTGTATTCTTTTTTTATCTTCGTATGGGGTATTTCGGAAGGACAGGGGGGTTATACCATCTCATGGTAGATTGGCGAATTATTGGGCCGAGCTGGATTTGAACCAGCGTAGACATATTGCCAACGAATTTACAGTCCGTCCCCATTAACCGCTCGGGCATCGACCCAGGAAGAATCCACTTTAGGCTTATTGGTAATCCATGATCAACTTCGTTTCGTAGTACCCTACCCCCAGGGGAATTCGAATCCCCGCCGCCTCCTTGAAAGAGAGATGTCCTAAACCACTAGACGATGGGGGCCGACTTGCCCAACCGCCCTCATACTATGATCATAGTATGAACAGTTTTTTGAAATTGTCAATATAATGGAATGGTATGATTAGACTCGCGGGATCTTTCCGTTTTTCAGAATTGTATAGAATTTTTTGATTCGTCATCCATATTCATGAA